CCTATTCCTTTCCGAAACTGTACGGTACGATTACGATGGTGGATTACTTATTCCGATCTACATCTCCTCGTGCTCGCCTCCGCCTTGCCTGCGGATGATGCCTTTCACCACTTCTTCCTACTCATATTCAATATTCTTTTTTGGCTCTGACTTTCTTTCTTTTGAGCCGAGACTGTCTTTGTTGAGCTCTACGCCTTTGCCTTTGCCCACGAATTGCGCCTAGAACAGGGGATAAAAGAACATAATTACATTATCCCTTCGACGACTGAGCCGGGGCTTGCCCCTTTCATTTCACATGGAATTGATCGCCTATTTAAAGTAATATAATATTCCATATTACCCTCGCTGACAACGTACCTATCTTAGAAATTCCTCCTATATTTACTGGATCTTGGGTAACTTAGACTGAGATTGGAACTTGATTTGATCATTCGCTCCTCATTCTTAACGAGATGAGCTCATTCATTCCTTGCGCTTAGTTACCTTCATTCATTCCTCCACGGAGAGAGGCTCTATGAAAGAAGAGAATACGGAGCAACCTTCGCCTGAGACGGGGCTTCCTTAGAGTGGACAGAGACTGTGATCCTAGCTTTCTGACTGGGCAAGCAGCTCCTAGTAAAGAGAAAGAGATAGTTATGCCATTTTGACGATATTTCATGTACGCTTCGCTTACCTTTCACTCCTGAACCCACCTTCGTCTTCCTGGAGAGGAGTTTGTTTTATAACTATATTGGGTAGCCCGCTTTTCAATTGAATCAACATCAATAGGACCGTGCCCAGCATAAGATTATTCTTCTGCGTCTAATCCCTTTTCTAATCTTTCAGTTTCTACCCCCATAACTGATACAGGTGAGCGGCGTACCTAGCCTGTCACACTACGGACCTCTCGTTCTTGCCTGGTGAACCCCAATCTTCATCTCCTCTTCCCCTTCTGTGAAATCCCCGTGGTGAACACTAGAAGAGTCAGCAATCGGGTCTTTCGTAGAAACCCCTGCCTGAATGAACACTGCTATCTCGCCTTCTGATCTTTCTTAAGATATTTTCCTAATTTCTTTCCTACTTCTGTCTATTCGCTTCTACCGGGAGGATTTCCCTGATTGGCTCTCTTGCCTGGAATGACTTCCCTCAGTCCCGTCCCTACTTCTTCTCATGCCACTAATTGATTTCCACTTCTGAACTCCACGTATTCAATCGATTCTGTTTCATGGCTCGCAGGTCGGAGAGAGTCCACTTCTTCCATTGATTGGGACTTGACTACTTCAGGTGGATCCGATCCTCTTCTATTGAGGGTGGATCCCTTTCTATTGATTGCAGCTCGTGAGCAAACTACCTATCTATATTACCATTCTAACCTGTCCTTGCTGAACCTATAACCCGTTCTAATATTCCATATTACCCTAGCTCACAGCTTATCCTTCTATGATACATTGGATTTATTGGATTCGAAGTTCGGTTCGACTGAGCGAGCTGTCTTTTCACTTGGGCTTCGAAGAAAGCTTATTAGAGATTCTCCTCTTCGGATGGGGTAACAGGCTCCTCAACAATATTACAGATTGCCTACTTTACGGGTTACGGGTGAGCTACGAGCAGGCTTGATACCACTCCTTCGGACCCTTCGGACTCCAGCGCTTAGAAGAATCCTTATTAAACTCTTATTACATAGATCCTTCCCTTGAGCAACAAGCTAATTCCCTGACTAAAGAAAGAACTGAGACTGAAAAATATTATACCAACGCTTACCTTTTTCTTTGTAAGTAAACTTCCATCTTCTAAAGGGAGAGTAAACTCACCTTAGCAGTTTGATTATCCATTTTATTCCCCTGATACTGAAGTTGCTACTGTACCTGTCTTTGAAGAATGCTTCGAACCCGGCCTAAACGCTTCCTGAGACTCAACCCTACTTCGTCTTCGCCCTCCTGCCTTTCCAGTAGTGGATTCAGCTCATATTAGAAATTCTTACTTCACGGGATATTCTTACTTCACGAGAGAGATACTCACTATTGAAGGGTATACCCACGGGAGAGATACCGAAACTAGAAGCTTTGTTGCACCGCGCTCATTGACTTTCTATCAGAGGGGTTGACGTTCAGTGCCGTAGGTCAGAAAAGGAATGAGAGATGAGAAGGTGGGTTGCGTATATAAGCCCCATTTGACGGTCTTTCTTTGGTCGAGTAGTCAACTACCTCTTTGCCCAAGGATTGCGAATATGCTTGACTGAGATTCCAAGCAAGCTACCTGGGCCTAAAAGACTGCTTCTTGAGCACATGAATATTCAATTGCTCCCGAGCCTTCGAGAAAGTAAAAAGCCCATCCTCTTTCAATGCCATCTGACCCATCTGTTCAACTTGCCTTACTAATTGCGTAAAAGAATAGGGCTGTCTTTCTCTTTCCTTTAGGTGGCCACTGAAGAGCCAACCAAGCTTCGAATTCTCCTTGCTGAGGGCATAACCTATTATATGGATCAAGCCTTTACTAAGGGGTCCCCCTGCCCACGAGCAGG